CAACGAACAAAGTAAATATAATTAATATAAGTATTGGGAATAACATCGTATTATCCGATTCATAAGGATACAAAGAAGTCTTTGTATTTCCAAAATTCGGAATAGAAAGAAAGGGTGGGGTCGTATTTCTTACATTCTCATCAATTTTATATACTCTATTTGAATTTGAAAAAAAAGAAGGACGTCCATTCTTATTCATTTTTAATAAAGTTACCAAACGAAAGTTTTTATTACTTATTTTTGAACCTTCTTTACCCCATAGCGATATTGAATATAAGGGGGTATTCCTTTTTCCACTGTAATTTTGAAAATGAACGTTTAAATGTCCTTCAAAAGTAAGTAAATAAATCCGACACATATAAAATGCCGTTAATCCCGCCGTAGACCAAGCTATTATTGCAAAAATAGGTGAATACAACCAACTATCATTAAGAATTTCATCTTTGGACCAAAAACAAGCAAGGGGTGGAATACCGCAAAGAGAAAGTGTACCTAATAAAAAAGAATTTTTTGTAATTGGTACATGTTTTGTTAAACCTCCCATAAGCACCATATTCTGACTTTTTTTTGGACAATACCCAACAAGAGTTTCCATTGAATGAATAACGGATCCCGATCCTAAGAACAATAATGCTTTAGAATAAGCATGAGTAATCAAATGAAATAAAGCACTGCGATAAGACCCCATACCTAAAGCTAACATCATATAACCCAATTGAGACATTGTGGAATAGGCTAAACCCCTCTTAATATCTTTTTGAGCAAGAGCTAAAGTAGCTCCTAAAAAAACTGTTATTATCCCTATCAAAGAGATAAAATTCATTATGTGGGGTATGACTATGAAAAGAGGCATAAGTCGGGCTACAAGAAAAATGCCCGCTGCTACCATCGTAGCAGCATGTATAAGGGCCGAAATAGGAGTCGGCCCTTCCATCGCATCAGGTAACCATACATGAAGAGGAAATTGTGCAGATTTAGCAATCGCACCGGCAAATAAAAGAACAGCGCACAAGGTAACAAATAAAAAATCGACCTCATTATTAGAAATCAAATTATTGAATATTTGGAATAAATCACGAAATTCAAAACTCCCCGTTACCCAATAAAACCCTAAAATGCCTAATAATAAACCAAAATCGCCAACACGATTAGTTACAAAGGCTTTTTGACAAGCCTTTGCTGCAACAGGTCGTGTGAACCAAAATCCTATTAATAGATACGAACACATTCCAACTAATTCCCAAAAAATATAAATTTGTATCAAATTTGAACTAGTAACTAATCCCAACATAGAAGTACTGAAAAAACTCATATAAGCAAAAAATCTCAAATACCCATGATCATGAGACATATAATTATCACTATAAATAAGAACCAAAATTCCAACAGTAGTGATTAGTATTGACATAATAGAAGTAAGTGGATCGATCAAGTATCCGAATTCTAACGAAAAATCATTATTAATAATCCAAGACCATACATATTGATAGACAGAACTACTATTTATTTGCTGAATAGAAAGATTCATGGAAAAAATCATGACTATACTTAACAACAAAACGCTCTGAAAAGCCCACATACGGCGAAGACTTTTTGTTGCCGTCGGAAAAAGAAGAAGTCCCAACCCTATTAACATAGGAACTGGAAGTGGAAGAAAAGGTATTATCCACGCATATTGATATGTCTGTTCCATAAAAAAAGTTTTTTATTCTTAATTAATTGTTTCCGATTCACCGGATCTTACCTTTCGAAAAAGTCAATAAAAAATCAAGATATGCACTAACTGATTTAAGAAGTTTATATTAGTATTTATTAATAGTATTTATTAATAATAATTATTCTGAGTCTTTTCAAAACCGTTCAAATATTCAAAAAAGAAGTTACAATTGGTCAAATGATATGACCAAGTGACATATAAAAAAACGAACACTTATATTATAATAGGAAAATAAAAATATAATAATTTATCGTAATCGTAATCAAAATTTATATTCATAGAGCAAGGATAAAAATTTAGCCTAAAAAGAGTACTTGATGCTGATACGAATTATAAGATTAACTAAGGTCATCGGTCTAATGAAAAAACTCTTGATTTTAGTTAGTTTATTTCAATTCATTAACTAATTTTCAATTAATTAACTAATTCATTATGGGATTGATTGTTTTCCATTTCAATCAAAACAATTTATTAGTAAAGTTTAGAAAAATATGGAACTAAAATGAACTTTTTAGCGAGAAAGGATCAAAAATGACTGAGATCCTTTTTTATCAAACCACGTATCTTTTAACAGATTTATTACTAGTCTCATTCGAATTTTCAAATTGAATTTAGTTGTATTTTTTTCTAGTTTGACTATCTATTTATTAGTCAAAAGTACAATCCTGGTATTTTATTAGATGTAAATCAAGTATAGAATGCCGAAAATAAAGGTCTTTTAGATTCTTATTTTATTAAGTTTGATTTGATTTCTATGACATGCAGATTCTAAAGATATAACTTTGAGAGATAAACAACGCGAACTAATAGTTTAGTTCCAAACCAAAAATTTTTGGTTTTACGAAATATTTTGTTATTTCGAGTCATTTTTGATCCAGTTTTCATGGATCTTTGACATATCTATATTTCTTTTTTATTTTATGAAGAGAATATTATTTAGAGAAAAAATAGATTAAGAATAATAATAGAACAATAGATGTCTTTCACATCCAACTATAACAATGAGTTTTTAAATGGCAGTTCCAAAAAAACGTACTTCGATATCAAAAAAGCGTATTCGTAAAAATATTTGGAAAATGAAAGGATATTGGGCGTCGTTAAAAGCTTTGTCATTAGGGAAATCTCTTTCTACCGGGAATTCAAAAAGTTTTTTTGTACGACAAACAAATAAGTCCTAAAATATTGGAATACTCGAAATGCATTTGATTCAAAAAATTGGATCAGTAATTTGTTAATATAAAATCTTTGTATGTTTTCACTCATATTTTGGTGGTGGGGAGTCTTTTTTTCCCCATCTACCTTTACAATTCCAATAAATAAAATTTTTTATCTTTTTCGGGAAGGGCAGATTGTTGAAACTAATGGATTCCATGTTAAAAACTAACTTCTTAATTTATTGCATTTACCATATGTAATGGATTTACCATATATCTCCAATTTTCAGATCATCAATAAAAGAATCAATAAAAGAACTTGATTGTTGAGATATTATTATGTACAAGTGTCAATTTGCAGTACTCCAAATACAAAATAGTTTTAGATTCATTGAGAAAATTGCTTTTTTGTTTCAAATTTATGATTATGAAATAAGATAAACCAGAAATAATAACATGACAATAAGCGTAAAAAATGAAAAAAGTTTTTTTATTCTAGCGAGAGATTTCTATAGCTGTAAGAGTTCGATTTTAGAATCGCATAAACTACGTAAAAAGCCCTAAGTGGGCACTTAAAGGAAAATAAATGAAACTAATGAATCTTCAAATTGACTTTTGAACTCATTTTTTTTATCAATTTCATTTTTACTAAAAAAACATATTTGATTGAATTGACTTGTTCAATCTCGACTATTGAATATAAATAGGCTATTATGAATTCGAGCAAGCCGCTATGGTGAAATCGGTAGACACGCTGCTCTTAGGAAGCAGTGCTAGAGCATCTCGGTTCGAGTCCGAGTGGCGGCATGCCATCTTCTAAACGAGATCCAATAGATCCTAAATAGATCCTATAATAAAAATAAATTAAATTCCCAATAATTAATATTAATATGGGGGATCCCCACCTTTTTTCTTTTTTATGATATTTTCAACTTTAGAGCATATATTAAATCATATTTCCTTTTCTATTGTTTCAATTGTGATTACAATTCATTTGATAACCTTATTGGGCAATGAAATCATAAAACCATATGATTCGTCAGAAAAGGGGATGCTAGCTACTTTTTTATGTCTAACAGGATTATTAATCACTCGTTGGATTTATTCGGGCCATTTCCCACTAAGTGATTTATATGAATCATTAATTTTTCTTTCATGGAGTTTCTCCCTTATTCATATAGTGCCCTATTTAAAAAAACGAAAAAATTATTTAACCACAATAACTGCCTCAAGTACTATTTTTAGCCAAGGCTTTGCTACGTCGGGTCTTTTAAATGAAATACATAAACCCACAATATTAATACCCGCTCTACAATCGGAGTGGTTAATAATGCACGTAAGTATGATGATATTGAGCTATGCGGCTCTTCTTTGTGGATCATTATTATCAGTAGCACTTCTAGTCATTACATTTAGAAAGATTTTTTATAGTTCTAAAAGTAATAATTTATTAAAATTAAATGAATCTTTTTCATTTGGTGAAATCCAATACAATAATGAAAGAAACAATATTTTTAAAAAAACTTCTTTTTTTTATGCTAAGAATTATTACAAGGCCCAATTGATTCAACAATTAGATTATTGGAGTTATCGTGTGATTAGCCTAGGGTTTATCTTTTTAACCATAGGGATTCTTTCAGGAGCAGTATGGGCTAATGAAGCATGGGGATCATATTGGAGTTGGGATCCAAAGGAAACTTGGGCTTTTATTACTTGGATCGTATTCGCAATTTATTTGCATACTCGAACAAATAAAAATTTGCAGGGGACAAATTCCGCAATTGTGGCGACTCTAGGCTTTCTTATAATTTGGATATGCTATTTTGGGGTCAATCTATTAGGAATTGGGCTACATAGTTATGGTTCATTTACGTTAACCTCTAGTTAAATAAAAGAAAAGTTATTACGAATACAAACAGAGTGCAATACAGTGTATATAAAACACATTGTGTCAACCGGCGAGAACCGCGTGAATCACTACACTACTTGATTCACGCGGTTCTCGCAAAGACCAAGTATGTTGGGTGAAAATTTAAATTCATATTTTGTTTTTACTTTATTTAAAATTTAAGAGAATCAAAATCCTTCTTTTTTTTCATTATCCAACCGACTCTTAAAAATCATAGGAGTTTTTTCTTTAAGAAACTTTAAGAAAACTATCTATAAAAATAATTAGATAGAATACCTTCAACCTTGTCAACTGATAGCGAAAGAACAAAATCGGGATACATACCAATACCTATTACAGGTAGAAAAATGGAGATGGAAACAAATAACTCGCGCGGTCCAGAATCAAAAACATAAGAGTTTGGAGTATTAAATAATTTGTATCCATAGAACATCTGCCGTGACATAGATAATAAATAAATAGGAGTTAATATCATTCCAATTGCCATTACAAAAGTGATAGCTATTTTGGGCAGTAAAAGATATTTTTGGCTGGTAATTAGTCCTAAAAAGACTATAACTTCTGCAACAAAACCACTCATACCCGGTAATGCAAGGGAAGCCATGGAAAAGCTACTGAACATCGTAAATATTTTTGGCATGGGGATAGCTACTCCGCCCATTTCGTCGAGATAAACAAGGCGTATTCTATCATAACTCGTTCCTGCCAAGAAAAAAAGTGCAGCACCAATAAAGCCATGAGATATTATTTGTAATATAGCTCCATTTAGTCCCGTATCGGTTATAGAAGCAATTCCTATAAGTATGAAACCCATATGAGATACGGAGGAATAGGCTATTCTTTTTTTTAAATTACGTTGGCCGGGAGATGTTGAAGCTGCATAGATTATTTGTATTGTGCCTACTATCATCAACCAAGGAGAAAATATAGAATGAGCGTGTGGTAATAATTCCATATTAATCCGAATCAATCCATACGCTCCCATTTTTAATAAAATTCCGGCTAGAAGCATACAAGTACTGTAATGCGCCTCTCCGTGGGTATCTGGTAACCATGTATGTAGCGGTAGAATCGGTGATTTGACAGCAAAAGCAATAAAAAATCCAATATAGAATATTATTTCCAAAGCCACAGGATACGACTGATTAACTGATGTTTCAAAATTTAATGTTGGCTCATTAGAACCATATAAACCGATACCCAGAACTCCCATTAAGAGAAAAATGGAGCCCCCCGCCGTGTACAAAATAAATTTTGTGGCTGAGTAGAGACGTTTCTTTCCTCCCCACATGGCTAAAAGTAGATAGACCGGAATTAATTCTAATTCCCACATGATGAAAAAAAGTAAAAGGTCCCGAGAAGAAAATGATCCTATTTGACCACTGTACATTGCTAACATCAAGAAATGGAATAATCGAGAATCCCGAGTAATAGGCCAGGCCGCTAAGGTAGCTAAAGTAGTAATAAATCCTGTTAATAAAACGGGGCCTATGGACAGTCCATCTATTCCTAATTTCCAACGGAAATCAAAAAAACTGATCCATTTATAGTCGTCTACTAGTTGGATTAATGGATCGTCCAATTGGAAATGATAACAGAATGCATAGGTTGTTAGAAGAAGTTCTAGCATGCATATACATATAGTATACCACCTAATTACCCTATTTCCTTTATGGGGAAGAAAGAAAATTAAGGAACCCGCAAATATTGGTAAGACTACAATTATTGTTAACCAAGGAAATTTGTTCGTGGTAAAGACAAGATACGCTTGGACCAAAAAAACCAGTGCCAAAAAATATTTGATTTTTTGGCACTGGTTTTGGCGATAAAAAAAAAATGGACTCGGGTTTCTGTAACGTATTAATAAGCTATACCCATGCTGCGGGTTGTTTCATGCCATAAATAAACTCGAACACTCAAGAAATCTGTTGGGCAGGCGGATTCACATCTCTTACAACCGACACAATCCTCCGTTCTTGGAGCAGATGCTATTTGTTTGGCTTTACATCCATCCCAGGGTATCATTTCTAATACATCCGTGGGACAGGCTCGGACACATTGAGTACACCCGATACATGTATCATAAATCTTTACTGAATGCGACATTGGATCTATCCATTTTTGAACGTGATAAAGTTTCAATCTAGTAAATTGATAAATGAATTATATATTATATATTTAAATACTAGTACTAGATGAATCGATGAGTTCCTCGAGTTTTTTTATTAATCTACTTCTGGATTGACAGTGCCAAACTACTTTGATTTATTATCTTTACTTTATTTTGTGATAACACGATCATACCTTACGTGGCAGACATGCTAATTTGAATTAATTTTTGAAATTTTAATTGATGAAAATTCTAATTTATTTTATATTATAAAAAAGTATTACTTATTCAACAAATTAGATTGATTTATACGAGTTGATTTTCTGTTACGATAAATTGATGAAACAATAGCGAGTCCAATAGCAGCTTCAGCAGCTGCAATAGCTATAACAAAAATGGAGAAAATGGCTCCTTTTAATTGACGACTATCAAAAAAATCAGAAAATGTTACAAAATTGAGATTAACGGCATTTAATATAAGCTCAAGACACATAAGCGCCCTAACCATATTTCGACTTGTAATCAATCCATATAAACCGACAGAAAATAAATAGGCACTCAAAACAAGTACATGTTCGAGCATCATCAACCAACTCCTTATCAATCGCGA